ATGAATGCATAAGATTCTATTGAACATGACTCCTAATGATTCATTGGGGGGGATGGCGGAACAAACCAGGGACCTTTTCATTGACTCTGAAACGTCACCCAACAACTCAAAAAGTATTGAAAGAGTAAATATTCGCCCGCGAAAGTTGAATTTTATTGGATTGTTCGATTTTAGGACCGCCGATATGATAATACAATAAAAAGAAAGTAAACTAAATAGAAATTCCTTAGACTATACTATATATAAAGTGTAGAAAATACTTTTCAAATAAACTAGCTAAAATATTCAAGAATCCTACGGATTCAGTGTATTATTATATTATTTAGTATATTCTTCATTACTTACATACATATATCTGAATTTAATTAACTATTTGTCAATCTTTTCTTTTGATTCGCGAGGAGCTGGATGAGAAGAAACTCTCATGTCCAGTTCTGTAGTAGAGATGGAATTGCGAAACAACCATCAACTATAACCCCAAAAGAACCAGATTCCGTAAACAACATCGAGGAAGAATAAAGGGGATATCTTCTAGAGGTAATAGTATTTGCTTCGGTAGATATGCTCTTCAGGCACTTGAACCTACTTGGATCACATCTAGACAAATAGAAGCGGGGAGACGAGCAATGACACGAAATGTACGTCGTGGTGGAAAAATATGGGTACGTATATTTCCAGACAAACCCGTTACAGTAAGACCCGCAGAAACACGTATGGGATCGGGTAAAGGATCTCCCGAATATTGGGTAGCTGTCGTTAAACCGGGTAGAATACTTTATGAAATGGGGGGAGTAGCAGAAAATGTAGCCAGAAAAGCTATTCAAATAGCAGCATCAAAAATGCCTATACGAACTCAATTTATTCTTTCCCAATAACAATGTAAAATGAATGGCAAGAAGTCTTTCCTTTCTTTGGACTAACAAAAAACAATTGCGAGTTTCTTTTTTTGGACAAAAAATATTTCTTTTTTTTTTTTCTGCGCCCAGTTTGCATTTTAAAAATAGATTAAAAAATGATATGATTCAACCCCAGACCCTTTTGAATGTAGCGGACAACAGCGGGGCGCGAAAATTGATGTGTATTCGAATCATAGGAGCTAGTAATCGTCGATATGCTGATATTGGTGACATTATTGTTGCTGTGATCAAAGAAGCAGTACCAAATATGCCTCTAGAAAGATCCGAAGTGATCAGAGCTGTAATTGTACGTACTTGTAAAGAACTCAAACGTGATAACGGTATGATAATACGATATGATGACAATGCTGCAGTTGTAATTGATCAAGAAGGAAACCCTAAAGGAACGAGAATTTTTGGCGCGATTGCACGAGAATTGAGACAGTTAAATTTTACTAAAATAGTTTCATTAGCCCCCGAAGTATTATAAAATATTAGGTACTGTAAGAAGTTATAATTAAGTTTACTTGAATGAAATAGATTAATTTATTTTTTAGTAGATTGTATCTCACGTATATACCTTTCCTTAAAACAAATAAAGAACATGTTTATTATATCCAACTTGTGAGAAACCACAAATTTTAGTTCATCATGGGTATAGACACTATTGCTGATATAATAACTTCTATACGAAATGCTGACATAAATAGAAAAGGAACTGTTCGAATAGTATCTACTAATATTACTGAAAACATTGTTAAAATACTTTTACAAGAAGGTTTTATACAAAACGTGAGGAAACATCGAGAAAAGAACAATTTTTTTTTGGTTTTAACCCTGAAACATAGACGAAATATTAAAGGGCGATATAGAACGGTTTTAAATTTAAAACGGATAAGTCGACTTGGTCTACGAATCTATTCTAACTACCAAGGCATTCCTAGAATTTTAGGTGGGATGGGGATTGTAATCCTTTCTACTTCTCAAGGTATAATGACAGACCGAGAGGCTCGCCGAGAACGAATCGGAGGAGAGATTTTGTGTTATATATGGTAATCCTTCTAATATCCCAATTAGATCCGAAACTTCTCTTTTGTGAAAAAACAAAAAATCCAAAGGACGGGTTGTCTAATATCACTCTTCCTCCATTAGTTGATACGTCAAGGAGGTTTTACCTGGAATGAAAGAACAAAAGTGGGTTCATGAAGGTTTAATTACTGAATCACTTCCCAATGGTATGTTCCGGGTTCGTTTAGATAATGAAGACTTAATTCTTGGTTATGTTTCAGGAAGGATACGGCGTAGTTTTATACGGATCCTACCAGGAGATAGAGTGAAAATTGAAGTAAGTCGTTATGATTCAACTAGAGGGCGTATAATTTATAGAATTCGCAATAAGGATTCGATCGATTAGATGGTTTTTTACCTTTCAAAATTCTTTTCGGGAGTATAGAATTCCAGATTGAAAATTTCAAGAAAACTTATTTTCTTCCAAGAATAAATATGTAATTAAGGTTAAGGTAAGGAATGAAAAATATGAAAATAAGAGCCTCCGTTCGTAAAATTTGTGAAAACTGTCGACTGATCCGCAGGCGCGGACGAAT